CAAGAAAATTCTAGTTTTTTAACAGTTTGGGGAACGGAAACAGAACTTCCTTTTGGTCCTGCCCGAACCCTACCTTCTTTTTTTGAACCCATATATAAAGAACTAAAAAAAAATATTCGAAAAGTGAAAAAGAATTATTTTCTACCTCTAAAAGTAAAAGTTTCAAAACCATGGGTTATCAAAATTTTTCCAGTTCTAAAACGAATAATGAATAAACTTGAAAAAGTAAACCCAATTTATTTATTTGAATTCAAGAAGGTGAAAGTATATGAACCAAATGAAAATGCAAAAGATTCAAAAGATAATAATAAGATTATTCCTGAATCGACCATGCAAATTCAATCTATGAATTGGACAAATTTTTTATTCATAGAAAATGAAATGAAAGATCTTGCTGATAAGACAATCATAATCAGGAATCAAATAGAAGAAATCGCAAAAGAAAAGAAAAAAAAAGTTCCAGCCTATGATGATAAAAGACCAGAATTAAAGAAAGATATTTGGCGGATATTCAAAAGAATAAATACTCGATTAATATGCAAATCACATTATTTTATGAAATCTTTCATTGAAAAAATATACATGGATATCCTGCTATGTATGGTTAGCATTTCGAAGGTCAATGCACAACTTTCAACAAAAAAAATGATCAATGAATCCATTTACAACGATGAAAGAAATCAAGAAGGAATTGATGAAACAGATCAACATACAATGAACTTTATTTCGACTATAGAAAAAGAAAAGGACTTTTCAAATCCTAGTAATAATTCAAATACTTATTACGATTTATCTTCCTTGTCCCAAGCATATGTATTTTACAAAATATCACAAACCCAATTACTTAACAACCATCACTTTAGATCTGTACTTCAATATCGCGGTACCCATCCTTTTATTAAGGACAAGATAAAGTATTATTCTATAACCCGAGGAATATTTAACTCCAAATCAAGGTATAAGTATAAGAAAATAAAGAAGCCTGGAATGAATGAATGGAAAAACTGGTTAAAGGGTAATTATGCATACAATTTATCTCAGAGCAAATGGTCTCGATTAGTATTAGTAGCGAAAAAATGGCGAAAAAAAATCAATCAAAATTGTACGATTCACAATAAAGAATCAATGAAATTTTCTTCATATAAAAAAGAAAAAGACCGATCAATTCATTACAAAAAAGAAAATCTCTATACAGTGTATTTATGGCCGAATCAAAAAGAAAAATTAAAAAAGCAATATGTATATGATCTTTTATCACATAAATATATATATTATGGGGATAGTAAAGATTCCTCTATTTATAAACCAAAATTACAACTAAAAAGAAACCAAAAAATTCCATATAATTTCAACATACAGAAACCCGAATTGTTTTATGGAATTGATAATTCCATAGAAAAAAATTATGTTTTTAATAAGCATAAAAATCTGAATAGGAAATATTTTGATTGTAGAATTCTACATTTTTACCCGAAAAACACTATTGATGTAAACGATATCGATATTATCGACTTTACAAATGTACGTATCGGTACCAAACTTGAAAAAAATGCTAAGACTAAAAAAATAAATATTAATATAAAAAAATTGAAAAAAAAAGATATTTTTTTTCTTTCAAAACATCAAGAAAAAGAAACAAATCTATACAAAAAAAACAACTCCAATCAAAAAAACTTTTTTGATTGGATGGGAATGAATCGAAAAAGGGAAAGAGTTTTTTGTAAAAAAAAAAAATCAAATCTGAAACTTTGGTTCTTCCCGGAATTCAGATTTCCTTTTGATACATATAAGGCATATAAGATTAAACCGTGGATCATCCCAATCAAATTACTTCTTTCCAATCAGAATTTAGATGAAAAAAAAAAAATGAGTCAAAATAAAAGTGTCAAAGATTCTATTTTAATAAAATTAAAAAACCAAGAAAAAAACGAAGAAAAGACAAATCTTGTGTCAGATCCAAGCAAACAAAACAAAAAAAAGCCTCTTCAAAAGGATTATGCGAGATCCGAAAGTAAAAAGAAAAAACGATGCAAGAAAAGCAAGGAATCAGAACTAGATTTATTCCTAAATAAATATTTAATTGTTCAATTAAGATGGAACAACTTCGTTAATCATAAAATGACAAGAAATATCAAGGCATATTGTTTCTTACTTAGATTGATGGATCCAAGTTCTATAGCTCTAGCCTTAATTCGAAGAAAAGAGATGGATCTAGATGCAATCCTTAATAAGGACAATCTAACTCTTACAAACTTTTTAAAAAAAGGAATATTGATTATCGAATCAACTCGTCTAGCTTTTATAACGGGTAGAAAATTAATTATGTATCAAACCATAAGTATTTCATTGATCGATGGCAAAAAAAGTAATCACCAAATAAATATAAAATACAAAAAAAAAAAATATGTCAATAAGAAGAATTTTAATAAATCTACTGAACAACATGGAAATATGCTTGTGAATGGGAATCCAGATTATTATGATCTCCTTGTTCCTGAAAATATTCTATCTCCTAGACGTCGTAGAGAATTGAGAATTCTAATTTGTTTCAACTCTCCTAATTGGGATGTTGTGAATAGAAATCAAATATTTTACAATGAAAACAATATAAGAAACTCCACACAATTTATGAATGAAGACAAAGGTATTAATCTTAATATAGATTCAAATATAAAATATAAGTTGTTTCTTTGGCCCAATTACCGATTAGAAGATTTAGCTTGTATGAATCGCTATTGGTTTGATACCAATAATGGTAGTAATTTCAGTATGTCAAGGATACACATGTATACACGATTTAGAATTATCTAATTATCTAATAGTATATTTGATATACTTTATGTCACATGTCAATATTCACATGCCATTTTCCGTAGATGAAAAGTGAAGGATATATGTTATACTTTGCTACTTTGGTACATAAACATAACATAATATGTATTTACTTGTGTATCAATTCAATCTAGAAAGAAATTCACAGAATCTTTTTAGGTGCAAAAAAAGATTCTCTTCGGTAAATGTGTAAATGTATTATCCTTTTCTATCCAAATCCAATTTTCAATTGGATTTGGATAGAATCAAATAAAAAAACTATTTGGAAATGAATAAATTTTTATTTTTGTGTGTACTAGATAAAAAAAAAAAAATGGAAATAACATTATTATAATAATAATAAAAATAATATATATTATTTTCTTTTTCCTAATCGGAAAAATCCGTGGAAAAGAAAGAAAAAAAAAAGTTTTTTATGGTAAAAAATTCATTCATTTCACTTATTTCACAAGAAGAAAAAGAAGAAAACAGAGGTTCTGTTGAATTTCAAGTATTAAGTTTCACAAATAAGATACGAAGACTTACTTCACATTTGGAATTGCACAAAAAAGATTTTTTATCAAAAAGAGGTCTACAAAAAATTCTGGGAAAACGTCGACGTATGCTGGTCTATTTGTCAAAGAAAAATGGAGTGCGTTATAAGAAATTAATTGATGAATTGGATATTCGAGAACCAAAAAATTGTTAATTTCATTGTTTGGATTTTTGAATTAGTAATTATTAGATTTTACATTTGGACGAATCTACTTTTTGAGGAATTCGTGAAATAATGAATTAAGGAAGAAAAGGTATGACTGTACCGGCTAAAAAAAAAGATTTCATGATCGTTAATATGGGTCCTCACCACCCATCAATGCATGGTGTTCTTCGACTAATTGTTACTCTCGATGGTGAAGATGTTATTGACTGTGAACCTATATTGGGTTATTTACACAGGGGTATGGAAAAAATAGCGGAAAACCGAACAATCATACAATATTTGCCTTATGTAACACGTTGGGATTATTTAGCTACTATGTTCACAGAGGCAATAACGGTAAATGCACCAGAACAACTGGAAAATGTTCAAGTACCTAAAAGGGCTAGCTATATCAGAGTAATTATGCTGGAGCTGAGTCGTATAGCTTCTCATTTGTTATGGCTTGGACCTTTTATGGCGGATATCGGTGCACAGACTCCCTTTTTTTATATTTTTAGAGAGAGGGAATTGATATATGATTTATTCGAAGCTGCCACAGGTATGCGAATGATGCATAATTATTTCCGCATCGGAGGCGTAGCAGCCGATCTACCTTACGGCTGGATAGATAAATGTTTAGATTTTTGTGATTATTTTTTAACAGGGATTCTTGAATATCAAAAACTTATTACGCAAAATCCTATTTTTTTGGAGCGAGTCGAAGGAGTGGGCATTATTGGTGGGGAGGAAGCGATAAACTGGGGTTTATCAGGACCAATGTTACGAGCTTCTGGAATACAATGGGATCTTCGTAAAATTGATAATTATGAGTGTTACAATGAATTCGATTGGGAAGTCCAATGGCAAAAAGAAGGAGATTCATTAGCTCGTTATTTAGTACGAATGGGTGAAATGAGGGAATCCATAAAAATAATTCAACAGGCCCTAGAAGGAATTCCTGGCGGACCCTATGAAAATTTAGAAGTCCGGCGCTTTGGTAGAGCAAAAAATTCCGAATGGAATGATTTTGAATATAGATTTATTAGTAAAAAACCTTCACCCAATTTTGAATTGTCGAAACAAGAACTTTACGTAAGAGTGGAAGCCCCAAAGGGGGAATTAGGAATTTATTTGATAGGAGACAATAGTATTTTCCCTTGGAGATGGAAAATTCGTCCACCCGGCTTCGTAAATTTGCAAATTCTTCCTCAACTAGTTAAAAGAATGAAATTGGCTGATATCATGACGATACTAGGTAGTATAGATATCATTATGGGAGAAGTTGATCGTTGAAATGATAATTGATACGACAGAAGTACAAACTATCAATTCTTTTTCTACATCGGAATCCTTAAAAGAGGTCCATGGGCTCATATGGACTTTTGTACCCATTTCAATCCTTATATTGGGAATTACAATAGGGGTACTAGTAATTGTGTGGTTGGAAAGAGAAATATCTGCAGCGCTACAACAACGTATTGGGCCTCAATATGCTGGACCCTTGGGAATTCTTCAAGCTTTGGCAGATGGAACTAAACTACTTTTAAAAGAAGATCTTCTCCCGTCTAGAGGAGATCTTCGTTTGTTTAGTATTGGACCATCTATAGTAGTCATATCGATTCTAGTAAGTTATTTAGTAATCCCTTTTGGGTATCGCCTTGTTTTAGCCGATCTCAGTATAGGTGTTTCTTTATGGATCGCCATTTCAAGTATTGCTCCTATTGGGCTTCTTATGTCAGGGTATGGATCGAATAATAAATATTCTTTTTCAGGTGGTTTGCGAGCTGCTGCTCAATCCATTAGTTATGAAATACCATTAACTCTATGTGTATTATCAATATCTCTACGTGTGATTCGTTGAATATAAAATTTATACTTCTTTCCTTTACTTCTAGGAAAAAAGTTGAATGAATTGAATGGATATTTTTTTTTTATTCATGATTCAGGTCAATGAGTTAAACCAAATAGTTATATGAGTGAAACAAAACAACTTAGAAATTTGCAGTAAGAAGATAAAATCTCACTTCATATGTACAAGAATAAAATTGAAGTAAACATAAGCCGTGTAAAATGGTTATCCCAAGATTGAGATTCGTCATCATATCTTGAAGCGGGTATAAAAGATCGACTGTATGGAGTTTTCATTACTGTCTTGTATTTATTAACATGCCGTAGATCAATCAAAAATCAGTGGACAATTAGGAACACAAAAGTACACAAAAGATTAGTAATGGAGATAATATAAGGTAAGGTATCAAAAAAAAAGATATTTCTGCATAAAATGAATCATAATAGAGGCTTTAAATTGGTAGAAATGATCAAGCAGTACTTTCCTATGATTCCGATCTAGAGTAATACTCCTATTCACTGATTAAAAAAAATAACTATTCAGAACGAATTAATCCTTTATTTATTTTTTTCAAAGTACCCGCCTCTGAAATAGAAGAACAGAAATAAAAGAAATGGAATATAATATTCGAATGAATAAAAAAATCTTTATTTATTCTTTTTCCTATGCATATACATCCAAATAGATGAAATTCTTATCATTATTTAATTTATGAAAAATTCCTCTAATTATTTTATTAATTTTTTTTTATTCATATAACGAATATTTGATTAAATAGTTTAAATTATTACCGAACAAAACAAAGAAAAATATACTTTGATTATAAGGGATGAGATGAATTCCGAAGCCTTTTTTTTTCTTATTTTTGCGAACGGAATTTCATTGGTTTAATTTGGGACTCTCCGACAGATCTTTTTTTTCTACCCTAAAACAAAAGGAAGTGATAAGACCGAACCAGTCCTTACATTTATTTGTGGCCATAGAGGAGCCGTATGAGGCTGAGGTCTCATGTACGGTTTTGAAATAGCGATGGGAACAGTGCTGTTTTTATCGACTATAATTATCTAATAGTTCAAGTACAGTTGATATAGTTGAAATACAGTCCAAATATGGTTTTGGGGGGTGGAATCTGTGGCGTCAGCCCATAGGATTTATGGTTTTCATAATTTCTTCTCTAGCTGAATGTGAGAGATTGCCCTTTGATTTACCAGAAGCGGAAGAAGAATTAGTAGCAGGTTATCAAACGGAATATTCAGGTATCAGATTTGGTTTATTTTATCTTGCTTCGTACCTAAATCTATTAGTTTCTTCATTATTTGTAACGATTCTTTACTTAGGTGGGTGGAAGTTATCTATTCCATATATATCTGTTCCTGAACTTTTCGGAATAAAAAAAATAGCTGGAGTCTTTGGAATGACAATTGGTATCCTTGTTACATTAGCTAAAGCTTATTTGTTTATATTCATTTCTATCACAACAAGATGGACTTTACCCAGGATGAGAATGGACCAGCTATTAAATCTTGGATGGAAATTTCTTTTACCTATTTCTTTGGGTAATCTATTATTGACAACTTCTTCTCAACTTGTTTCACTATAAATTAAATAATAGAATACTATAAGAATATTCTAGATTCATAACCCCTTTCAAACAAGAGAAAGAAACATCAATTTATTCATGGATATCTACAATATGTTTCCAATGGTGACTGGGTTCATGAATTATGGTCAACAAACAATACGGGCTACAAGGTACATTGGTCAAAGTTTCATAATTACCTTATCTCACACAAATCGTTTACCTGTAACTATTCAATATCCTTATGAAAAATCAATTACGTCAGAACGTTTTCGCGGTCGAATTCACTTTGAATTTGATAAATGTATTGCTTGCGAAGTATGTGTTCGTGTATGCCCAATAGATCTACCTGTTGTTGATTGGAGATTGGAAAGAGATATGAAAAAGAAACAATTACTTAATTATAGTATTGATTTTGGGGTCTGTATATTTTGTGGTAACTGTGTCGAGTATTGTCCAACAAACTGTTTATCAATGACTGAAGAATATGAACTTTCTACTTATGATCGTCACGAATTGAACTATAATCAAATTGCATTGGGTCGGTTACCAATATCAGTAATTGGAGATTATACAATTCAAATAGTTATGAATTCAACTCAAATAAAAATCAATAAAGATAAATCCCTTGATTCAAGAACGATTACCAATTACTAAAATTTTTTTGATATAAAGGATCAAAGCTTTTTTTGTCAATAACTACAAATATAATACTATTTATTTTTTTTTTAGAATTATTCTTTTATTTAAACTAATTATAATAATAAATTTTATTTATCGCGAGAATTTCAAAATATACAATTCTAAAGTTTTTTCTTTTGGATAAAAAAGTAAGTGTAATTAGTCCAATAATTAGTTATCTATTATATATATATATAATAGATAACTAATTATATATGTTCTATATAGTTATATCCATATTAAGATTTAATTCAATTAGGAAGGTATCATAAATTGGATAAACCTTTTTCCTTGACTATTTATTAAAGTCATGATTTGACTTATTTTTTTGTGGACATTTTATACATAATGGATTTACCAGGACCAACACATGATATTCTTGTAGCATTTCTGGGGTCAGTTCTTCTATTAGGGGGTATGGGAGTTGTATTACTTACCAATCCTATTTATTCTGCTTTTTCGTTGGGGTTGGTTCTTGTTTGTATATCTTTATTCTATATTTCATCGAACTCCTTTTTTGTGGCTGCTGCACAGCTTCTTATTTATGTGGGAGCCATAAATGTTTTAATTATATTTGCGGTAATGTTCATGAATGGTTCCGAATATTCTAATGATTCATATTTTTGTACCGTTGGAGATGGAGTCACTTCACTGGTTTGTATAAGTATTTTTTTTTCACTGATTACTATTATATCAGATACATCATGGTATGGAATTATTTGGACTACAAGATCAAACCAGATTATAGAACAGGACCTAATAAGTACTGTTCAACAAATTGGGATTCATTTATCGACAGATTTTTATCTTCCCTTTGAACTAATTTCAATAATTCTTTTAGTTTCCTTGATAGGTGTAATTACTATGGCTCGCCAATAATAAATATAGTTAGAATAAAAAAAATTAGAGTTATAAAAATTTTAAATATGAAATTAAATATATAATAAAATCAAAAGGTTTAATAATTTTAGTTAAATTTGTTTACTTTCTTTTGTTTTGTAATTATAACTTCTAGTTAATTGAATCCCTTGAATTGTTGATATTGAAATGAATCGAGATTGATAAGGAGTTAGTCAATGATGTTCGAGCATGTACTTTTTTTGAGTGTCTATTTATTTGCTATTGGTCTCTATGGATTGATCACAAGTCGAAACATGGTTAGAGCACTTATGTGTCTTGAGCTTATACTAAATTCGGTTAATATTAATCTCGTAACATTTTCTGATATATTTGATAGTCGACAATTAAAAGGGAACATTTTCTCAATATTTATTATAGCCGTTGCAGCTGCAGAAGCTGCTATTGGACTTGCTATTGTTTCGTCGATTCATCGAAACAGAAAATCAACGCGTATCAACCAATCGAATTTGTTGAATAATTAATTAAAATTATCATGATCATATACTAAAAAATTAGTTATTTTATTTCTATATCTATAGATTATTCATCTAATTAATATAGAAATAAAATATAAATAATAATATAAATAATAATATAAATAATATAATATATATAATATATAATATAATATATATATAATATAAATTATATATATATAATATAAATAAAATTAAATAAAAATAAAAAATAGAAGATTAATATATATTATATATATATAACGTGTATATATAACATGTAAAATATATAGTATATATAATAACTAAGAAACTATAATATATGAATTATATATATATATGATATATATATATATATTAAATTTGATTCAATATCAAATTGACTATTGAATTTCAATTTGACTATTTTACTAGATTAGTAAAGTATAATTAATACTAAACTAATTTATAATAATCTAAATAAAATTAAATCTAAATAATTTAATTTTATTTAGATTTAATTTTAGATATTTATATATTGATTTGAATATCAATTTATTTTGTTGGACCATTTTCATTCACACACCCGACTCGTATGATTATAATTTTTGAAACGAAAATTAAAGTCTCTTGGCTTTTTCTTATAAGCAGATTTAGAAAAATATTGATTCTTCCAATTTTAGTAAACCACTGCTTCGTCTGGTGTCTACAATATAACTACTACATTCTATACCAGATTGAAAATTTTTGATGTTCAAACCCGGGCTGTTATAGATTCAATGTCACATTCAGTAAAAATTTATGATACATGTATAGGGTGTACTCAATGTGTACGAGCTTGCCCTACGGATGTGTTGGAAATGATACCGTGGGACGGATGTAAAGCTAAGCAAATTGCTTCCGCACCAAGAACCGAGGATTGTGTAGGTTGTAAGAGATGTGAATCCGCTTGTCCAACGGATTTTTTGAGTGTCCGTGTCTATTTATGGCATGAAACAACTCGCAGCATGGGACTATCTTATTGATACGTTACAAAAAAATACACTTTAATTATTTGATTCCTCTTTACCGACAAAAGCTCGTATTCAGAATAGAATAATATATTTTATTAAGTACGGGCTTTTGTGGTCAAAAACGTATCTTGTCTTTATCACGAATAATTTTCCTTGGCTAACAATACTTGTTGTTTTGCCGATATTCGTCGGCTCTTGCATTTTTTTTCTTCCTTATAGAGGAAATAAGATGTTCAGGTGGTATGCTATAGGTATTTGCTTGTTAGAACTCCTTTTAATGACCCACGTTTTCTGTCATCATTTCCAATTGGACGATCCATTAATCCAATTGGAAGAAGATTTTAAATGGATAGATATTTTTGATTTTCACTGGAGACTGGGAATCGATGGACTTTCCATAGGACCCATTTTACTGACAGGATTTATCACCAGTTTAGCTACTTTAGCAGCTTGGCCAGTTACTAAAAATTCACAATTGTTCTATTTTCTCATGCTAGCAATGTACAGTGGTCAAATAGGACCATTTTCTTCTCGAGACCTTTTACTTTTTTTCATGATGTGGGAGTTAGAATTAATTCCTGTTTATTTACTTTTATCCATGTGGGGAGGAAAAAACCGTCTCTACTCGGCGACAAAGTTTATTTTGTACACGGCGGGGGGCTCCATTTTTCTTTTAATAGGGGTTCTGGGTATGGGTTTATATGGTTCTAATGAACCTACATTAGATTTTGGAAAATTAGCTAATCAATCATATCCTGTGGCATTGGAAATAATATTATATTTTGGATTCCTTATTGCTTATGCCGTCAAATTGCCGATTATACCTCTACATACTTGGTTACCCGATACCCATGGAGAAGCACATTACAGTACATGTATGCTTCTAGCTGGAATCTTATTAAAAATGGGAGCATATGGACTTATTCGAATCAATATGGAATTATTATCCCACGCTCATTCCATATTTTCTCCCTGGTTGGTAATAATAGGAACTATTCAAATAATCTATGCAGCTTCGACCTCTCTCGGTCAACGGAATTTGAAAAAGAGAATAGCCTATTCTTCTGTATCTCACATGGGTTTTACAATTATAGGAATTGGTTCCATAACCGGAATCGGGCTCAATGGTGCTATTTTACAAATACTCTCTCATGGATTTATTGGTGCTGCACTTTTTTTCTTGACGGGAACGACTTGTGATAGAATGGGTCTTGTTTATCTCGACGAAATGGGGGGGGTATCGATCCCAATGCCAAAACTTTTTACCATGTTCAGTAGTTTTTCAATGGCTTCTCTTGCATTGCCGGGAATGAGTGGTTTTGTTGCAGAATCATTAGTTTTTTTTGGAATAATTACTAGTAAAAGATTTCTTTTAATGTCAAAAATACTAATTACTTTTGTAATGGCAATAGGAATGATATTAACTCCTATTTATTTATTATCTATGTTACGTCAGATGTTCTATGGATACAAGTTATTTCATGTTACAAATTCTAATTTTTTGGATTCTGGACCACGAGAACTATTTGTTTCAATCTGTATCTTTTTACCCATACTAGGGACTGGTATTTATCCCGATTTCATTCTCTCGTTATCAGTTGATAGGGTACAAGCTATACTATCTAATTATTTTTATCGATAGTCTTTCATTAAAAATACGGAAATCAAATTTTTTTTGTCTTTTTATTTTCCGCTTTTAAACGCCCAACAATGCAAAAGAATTAAATGAATTAAAAATCTCAATTTTAATCAGATACATTTCGAGTTTTTTTAGAACCCTTTGAACCATTCCTGGTTCAAAGGGTTCTAAAAAAACTTGCACAAAGAAAGAACTTTCACTATATATTTATATATAAATATAGGTATGGGATGATGTTTTGTTCTTATATGTACTCGTTATTTTATGTAGTTTATTCAATTATTTAGTATTTTAGATGTTAATGTGAATGAACCATAACTATGTAGACCTATCCCTAATAGATTGATTCCAAAATAGCATATCCAAATTATAAGGAATCCCATAGAAGCCACAAGTGCTGAATTTGTACCCTGCAAACTTTGATTTGTACTAGTTCTAATATGTAAATAAATTGCGAATATGATCCAAGTAATAAATGCCCAAGTTTCCTTGGGGTCCCAACTCCAATACGATCCCCATGCTTCATTAGCCCATACTGCTCCACAAAGAATTCCTATGGTTAAAAAGATAAACCCTAAACTAATGACACGATAACTCAAATAATCCAAACGTTGAGTTAATTGATATTTATAATAATTTCGAAATGAAAGAAAAGAGGTGTTTATAAAAACACTTCTTTTTTCATTCCAATAGTTAATCTTACCAAAGATAAATTTCTTAATTAAAAAATTTTTTACTTTACCATTACAAAAAATATTGATGTTTTTTCGAAATGTAATGACTAGAAGAGCCACTGAGAATAATGATCCACATAAAAGAGCAGCATAGCTTAATAACATCATACTTACGTGCATCATTAACCACTGAGATTGTAGAGCAGGTACTAATATTACGGATTGGTGCATTTCAGTTAAAAGACCCGACGTGGCAAAGCCTTGTGTGAAAATGGTACTTGATGCAGTTATTGTGTTTAAATCATTTTTATGATTCCCCATCTTGTAAATGATATGAATAATGGATAAACTACACGAAAGGAAAATTAATGACTCGTATAAATTACTTAAGGGAAAATGTCCCGAAGAAATCCAACGAGAAACCAATAATCCCGTTATAGAGAAAAAAGTAGCTATCATTCCTTTTTCTGATGAATCAGGCAATCCTACGCTTTCGTGGACAAAAAAGGTCATCAAATAAATCGTAATAACAATTGAAATTATCGAAAAAGAGATATGAGTCAATATATGTTCTAAAATTGTAAATATCATAAAAAGGAGTCCCATAAGAGAATTGAAATCGAGAATTGAATACATTATAGGAGCCATTGTATAGGATCCATTGTGTCTATTTTAGAAGATTTTTTTTGATAGGATAGGATGCCGCCACTCGGACTCGAACCGAGATGCTCTAGCACTGCTTCCTAAGAGCAGCGTGTCTACCAATTTCACCATGGCGGCTTACTTGAAATAATAATAGTCAATTTATGTTGAATCGTCGAGATTCAAGGATTCAATATAGTTTATAAAACAAAACATTAGAATCGATGAATCTTTATTCATTGAAATTTATATGATAATTTGAATCTTTATTAAATAAACAATAAAATAATCTTTAGTTAGTATCGTATTGTTGTAAGTTCGGTTTTAATAATGAACTTTGGTATACTAAAAACTAAGTTTTCAAAAAATCAGTTAAAACTCCATAGTTTTAGACTGAGCTATAGAACCGGGAATTGTTACTTTTCTTTTTTTGATTCGTTTTTATTTATCCAATGTTATTTTATGGATTCAAACAAAACGAAAAAAAAAAATGTATTATTTAATGAAGAAAATGAAATAACTAGAATTTTCTATGTATAACAATTTGATTACTAAATCATAAGAATTTATCATTGTCTAATGATTTAGATACTATTTTATTATTATCAAAGTAAAGTATTAATATCTTTAATTATTATATTTCATTATGATTATTATATTTCATTATATATATAATAATGGTAAGATTTACCAAATTAATTAGGTTTTTAGTTAACCATATAACAAATAAAACAACAAAATTTGCATTTCTATCACAATCATACTCTACTTTTCACAATAGAAAAAAAAATTTCTATTGTGAAAAGTAGATACAAAAAAACCCCAAACCCAATATACATACCCTTATTCTACATATCACATCCACATACGATATTTATATACCACAGCAACTAGTTCCAACTGATCCTGTTTGATATTGAGGAGTTCAATACACTAATTAATGTTAATCATTTATTTTAAAATACTTGACGTTTTTCGGGGTATGTCAATTCCGATTATTCCACGACTTTATTATTTGTTTGTTGTACAAAAAAACTTTTTGAACGTCCGGTAGAAACCGATTTCGCTAAAGAAAAAGCCTTTACTGCAGCTAAATTTCCTTTTTTCTTCCAAATATTTTTACGAATACGTTTTTTTGACATAGAAGTACGTTTTTTGGGGACTGCCATTCAAAAAAAGGGTTACTTTTTTTTATCATTGTATGTGAAAGACATGTATTGTTCAAAATGAATTGTTCCTTTTAGCCATTATCCATATTTATATTTATTCCATTATCCATATTTATATTTATTCCATTATCCATATTTATATTTATTTCGTAGTAAAATAGTAAAAAAACATTTAATTTTTCAAACACATTAAAAAAAAACCTATGAAAACATAAACATATAATAAAATTTAAATTAAAAAATTGAAACATACACATTAATATATTTAAAATATAAATAATTTAATCATATATTATATATATATATCATATATATGAGCATATGTATACATACCCTATGCCTATGACATATATATATAGTATAGCTAAGAAAAAAAATACAAGTACAAGAAAGGAAGGAAATTGTTTTTTATTTTTATTAATTGATTAAGGTAAGAGTGCCATACCCATAATTGAAATTACAATTCGAATTAGTAGTTAATCTGTTAACTAAGATATTTGATTACCTGATAACAATAACCTTATTTATTTTTTAATTTAAATTTTAAGTACGGATCGTACTATCTATATTCGAATTAATTATTCCTTTTGGTATAACCATTTTTCCTTAATATACTATATCCTTAATATACTATATTATATAATATACCTATAAATTACCAGGATGGAATATTGTATTATTCCAGTTTTAGTAGAATGATTAAAAATTTAATTTTTTATTATGGAACATACATATCAATATGCATGGATAATAACTTTTCTTCCACTTCCAGTTACTATGTCAATAGGATTCGGGCTTCTACTTATTCCGACAGCAACAAAAAATATTCGTCGTATATGGGCTTTTCCTAGTATTTTTTTCTTAAGTATAGCTATGGTATTTTCAGCTAATTTATCTATTCAAGAAATAAATGGAAGTTACATATATCAATATCTATGGTCTTGGACCATCAATAATGATTTTTCCTTAGAGTTCGGATATTTAATCGATCCACTTAGTTCGATTATGTCAATACTAATTACTACTGTTGGAATCATGGTTCTTATTTATAGTGACAATTATATGTCCCATGATCAAGGATATTTAAGATTTTTTGCTTATATGAGTTTTTTCAATGCTTCTATGTTGGGATTAGTTACCAGTTCAAATTTGATAAAAATTTATGTTTTTTGGGAACTAGTGGGAATGTGTTCTTATTTATTAATAGGATTTTGGTTCACACGACCGACTGCAGCAAGTGCTTGTCAAAAAGCTTTTGTAACTAATCGTGTAGGGGATTTTGGTTTATTATTAGGAATCTTAGGTTTTTATTGGATAACTGGTAGTTTTGAATTTCGGGATTTGTTCGAAATAACTAACAACTTGATACACAATAATGGGGTCAGTTCTTCATTTGCTACTTTGTGTGCTTTTTTATTATTCCTCGGTGCAGTTGCTAAATCCGCGCAATTCCCCCTTCATGTATGGTTACCCGATGCAATGGAAGGACCTACTCCTATCTCGGCTCTTATACACGCTGCTACCATGGTAGCAGCGGGAATTTTTCTTGTAGCTCGACTTCTTCCTCTTTTCATATCTATACCTTACATAATGAATATTATTTCTTTAATAGGTATAATAACAGTACTATTAGGAGCTACCTTGGCTCTTGCTCAAACAGATATAAAAAGAAGTTTAGCCTATTCTACAATGTCTCAATTGGGTTATATTATGTTAGCTCTAGGTCTAGGTTCTTATCGAGCTGCTTTATTCCATTTGCTTACTCACGCCTATTCTAAAGCTTTATTATTTTTGGGATCCGGAGCCATTATCCATTCAATGGAACCTGTTGTTGGATATTCACCAGATAAAAGTCAGAATATAATTCTTATGGGCGGTTTAAAAAGATATGTTCCAATTACAAGAACTACTTTTTTATTAGGGACACTTTCTATTTGTGGTATTCCACCTCTTGCTTGTTTTTGGTCCAAAGATGAAATTCTTAATGAGAGTTGGTTGTATTCACCAATTTTTGCAATAATAGCTTGTTTCACAGCAGGATTAACTGCATTTTATATGTTTCGCGTGTATTTACTTACTTTTGATGGGCATTTGCGTATAAATTGTAAAAATTACAGTAGCACCAATAATAGCTCGTTCCATTCAATATCTCTATGGGGAAAAGAAGTTCCAAAAAAAGTTGATAGAAATTTTCTTTTATCAAAAATAGAAAATATGGTCTTCTTTTTTTCAAAGGATAGATATAAAATATCTAGTAATCTAAAAAAAAGAAGACCATATTCTTTCGAAAAAAAGTACACTTATACTTCTATGTATCCTCACGAATCGGACAATACTATGCTATTTCCTCTGTTTGTTTTGGTACTATTTACTTTGTTTGTTGGAACAATAGGAATTCATTTTGATTATGGAATAATATATTTTGATATATTATCAAAATGGTTAACTCCATCGACAAATCTTTTACATCCCAATGCGAGTTATTCCGTGGATTGGTATGAATTTTTTACAAATGCAATTTTTTCGGTAAGTATAGCTATTTTTGGACTATTAATAGCATATGTTTTATATGGATCTGTTTATTCATTGTTCCAGAATTTGGAATTCATTAATTCATTTATAAAAGGAGGTCCTAAAAGAATTTTCTTGGACAAAATAAAAAATAGAATATACAATTGGTCCTACAATTGTGGTTATATAGATATTTTTTATACTAGAGTTTTTACCTTGGGTATAAGGGGATTAACCAAACTAACTCAGTTTTTTGATAGAAATATAATTGATGGAATTATCAATGGGGTTGTTGTTGCAAGTTTATTTATAGGGGAAGGAGTCAAATCTATGGGAGGTGGACGAATTTCTTCTTATCTATTTTTGTATTTATTTTATGCATCAATATTTTTATTCATTTTTTTATTCTTTTATAATTTATTATAATTTAATATTTAATAATTTTCTATTTTTTTAATTTTTCTTTTTGATTCGGCCATAAATACACTGTATAGAGATTTTCTTTTTTGTAATGAATTGATCGGTCTTTTTCTTTTTTATATGAAGAAAATTTCATTGATTCTTTATTGTGAATCGTACAATTTTGATTGATTTTTTTTCGCCATTTTTTCGCTACTAATACTAATCGAGACCATTTGCTCTGAGATAAATTGTATGCATAATTACCCTTTAACCAGTTTTTCCATTCATTCATTCCAGGCTTCTTTATTTTCTTATACTTATACCTTGATTTGGAGTTAAATATTCCTCGGGTTATAGAATAATACTTTATCTTGTCCTTAATAAAAGGATGGGTACCGCGATATTGAAGTACAGATCTAAAGTGATGGTTGTTAAGTAATTGGGTTTGTGATATTTTGTAAAATACATATGCTTGGGACAAGGAAGATAAATCGTAATAAGTATTTGAATTATTACTAGGATTTGAAAAGTCCTTTTCTTTTTCTATAGTCGAAATAAAGTTCATTGTATGTTGATCTGTTTCATCAATTCCTTCTTGATTTCTTTCATCGTTGTAAATGGATTCATTGATCATTTTTTTTGTTGAAAGTTGTGCATTGACCTTCGAAATGCTAACCATACATAGCAGGATATCCATGTATATTTTTTCAATGAAAGATTTCATAAAATAATGTGATTTGCATATTAATCGAGTATTTATTCTTTTGAATATCCGCCAAATATCTTTCTTTAATTCTGGTCTTTTATCATCATAGGCTGGAACTTTTTTTTTCTTTTCTTTTGCGATTTCTTCTATTTGATTCCTGATTATGATTGTCTTATCAGCAAGATCTTTCATTTCATTTTCTATGAATAAAAAATTTGTCCAATTCATAGATTGAATTTGCATGGTCGATTCAGGAATAATCTTATTATTATCTTTTGAATCTTTTGCATTTTCATTTGGTTCATATACTTTCACCTTCTTGAATTCAAATAAATAAATTGGGTTTACTTTTTCAAGTTTATTCATTATTCGTTTTAGAACTGGAAAAATTTTGATAACCCATGGTTTTGAAACTTTTACTTTTAGAGGTAGAAAATAATTCTTTTTCACTTTTCGAATATTTTTTTTTAGTTCTTTATATATGGGTTCAAAAAAAGAAGGTAGGGTTCGGGCAGGACCAAAAGGAAGTTCTGTTTCCGTTCCCCAAACTGTTAAAAAACTAGAATTTTCTTGTTTTACTTTTTTTTTCATTGGATCTCCATGATGAGATCGTAGTTTAGATCTTCGCCAAGGTTTTAAACGGAAAGGAAATAGAATTTTTACCTGAAGACCATCTGTTAACCAATCTTGAGGAAATTCTGTTTCTGATAGTGGAATACCATTATACGTACATTTAACATGCATTTCACTCTTCCAGTCCTTAAAATCCTCATACCACTCGGGGTATTGGAATAATAACATACGTCCAACATTTTTAGCTATTATCAATGAAGGCAATATAATGTTTTTTCTAAGAAAAGCGTGGATCAGGAGTATCAAACTTCTTATTGCTTGAGCAAATATAACGCTATCCCAAATTTCTGCTATTGCCATTCGTTCATTTTCTTCTTCTCTCTTCTTCTCGTTTTCATCGAGAGCCTTCAGAGTTTTCTTCATCTTTTCTTTCTCAAAATCGTCAATTTTTAATTCCGTTTTTGGTTTTTTCTTCGCAAAATTCCTAAAAATAGACTTAATATTTTGATCGATCTTGTTTAAAAGAGAAAAAAAAAATATGTTTTCTACTCGATCAAAAAAAAGCGGAGAATTTACATATGCTTGGAATGTGTTCCAAATAACTGTTTTACGTCTTTGAGCGCGTAAGGATCCTTTGATTAGACCTCGACGAAAATCAGGTTGTTGTGAGTAACGTATCAAAGCCAACTCGTTTATTTCATCATCGTTAGTCTCGGGATTCACGCTGTAGTCAGTATAAATCACCACTCGTCTGGCTTTTCTTGTACGAATTTCCTGATCTTGTTTCATTAGTTGCTCATGTTCATCTTCTTCATCTTCATCCTGTGCTAGTGCTTCTAACTCTTCAGTTAGTTTGTATAACCGTTGAGGAATTTTTTGAATGATTTTTTCTTTAAGGATTTCTTCTCCTTCTTCAATGATTTCTTCTCCATTGGTTGTAATTATATCGAATACAGATTTCAAAGATTTTGCTTTATTTTCTGAATTTCTTTTTATTTCTTCTTCCAATAAAGAAGATTTTTTCAAATGAGAATTGGGTATGTACTCAAAAGATAATTGATCAATTGACATTAACGAATTAATAATATAATTCCATGGTGATTTTTCATTAAGTGGATTTTTTTCATGTTCAAATTCTTGGTAATTATTAGAAATAGAAAATAGCCCATGAAGCTTATTTATCCAAACTATTTTCGTGGAATTTTCTTTCGAAGTAATTAAATGATTCATGGTTGTATGTGAATAGAATTTGTTTATTTTTCCACGATATGCGCCATTCAAAAGAGGATCATATGCTTTTGGCAAGTATTCTTGTTTATTCTCATCATTGCATAATCTGGTCCTTTTTTCTAGTATATCTAGAGTAAGAGATACTTTTTCTTTTTCTAGAATTTTTATTCTACTTATTAATTCATTACTCAAGTTGTACTTTTTTTGCTCATTGGTAGAAACCCAATAATTATATAGGTCTTCATGGATAAATTTTTCTGTCGTGTACAAAGAAATTTTACGTTCTATCATTTTTGAAAAAATCAATAAACTAGGTGGATATGTAAAAGATATTGTTTGTTTTCCATCACTTAAACATGTATAAAAAAAATATTGTGACATTTCATTTCGTATAGAACGTGCAAGTCGATTATTTTGTATATACCGTGATGGACGATTCCACTGCTTATAATTGAAAAGAAAAGTTACAAGAGATTTTTCAAAAGGA